TGCCGTCGCCCACTTGAAGTACGGTACCAGTATTTACAATCTTTACTTCTCTATTATATTGCTCAATACGTTCACGGATAATATTACTAATTTCGTCGGCTCTAATAGTTACCATGAGTATTTCCTAATTATTTTTTGGAAGAAAAAAATAATGCCTACAGTAAAGTAAAAGGTAAAAAAAAAGGACTAATCAGTTATTTCTTTCATCACCCCAAACAGGCCAATATTAGCGCTAATGGTACGTAAATGTAACTCGTTGTTTAAAGAACTATTCAGAGTTCCTAGAGCTCCTTGTAAAGCTTGTTGGAAAACCCGTTGTCGGACTTGATGAATCGCTCTTTGTTGTTCAAAATGAATGGTTTCGTTTTTGTAATTTTCTAATTGTTCCAAAATCTTATAAGTTGAATTAATCAAATTCAATTTGTCTCGTTCTATCTCAGAGTATCCATTCACTCGAAACTGATCTGCCTCCATTTCCACTTTCCGTAAGCGGGCCCGGGCTTTTTCCAGCTGTTCAATAGCCCCCCCGCGTAGTTCTTCTGAATTTCGAATAGTATTCAAGATCCTCTCTTTTCGATTATCTAATAAATCACTTAATGAAAGTAGATTATCTTTCCATTCATTTTTTTTATTTCAAAAATTCCATGATCCCTTCCCGAACCAAACATGAATATTTCGATTCATTTGGCTCTCACGCTCAATTATTTCTTATTTATTGGGAATTAATTCCCATATCTTTTTTTTTTTCTAATGTAATGAGCTTACCCTCTCCCTCTCTTCTCTCTTCTCTATTCATATTCCAAAATATCGAAACTGATCACTAATCCAAGACCAGAATATTCGGAGGATTCTTCTGACCAAAATAGAAAATATATCAAAAAACTAAACTAAAAAGTATAATAAATAAATAAATAATAAATAAAAAATTTACATATAATTTCTAATTGTACTTAGAATTGTATAATGTATAATTGTAATTTGTCAGCAAAGTTGTTTCTTTTTTTTTTCTTCAAATTCAAAGAATTCTTCTCACTTTATACATAGGTCATCGATTCAGCATTGGAAAAGGGGCTCAAATCGTTTTATCGACATGAGTGTTTTATATCGAAAAAACATTTTCCACTATTTGTTTTGAAAATATTTCTGTATTTATTAACATAGTAGTAGAAAGAGTACCCTGCTGCATCTGAACTTCAAACAGTTTGGCCTTAACCATGTTAATGGTCCCGGATTATTGGTTAATAGAGAATCAAAGTCGATGTACCAATGAATGACGAAATGCTATGGTTCTTAAATATGATTTTAAAATTTATTCAGAAGTAATTCGCGGGATCATGCACTCTTTTCTTTCCTAGTTATAATGAAAAAAAGTGCAACTGGGTGAATCCAGCCTATTCTTGAAATAAACAACTCGCACACACTCCCTTTCCAAAAAAGATCAATACACCAAGGACTACACTTAGATTTATTGGATTTGTTGCTAAAATATCGGTATTAAATCCGAAACTCCCGGCGGATGGCCAGTGACCCAAGGAAACGAAAGAATCGGTTACATTTTTCATATGATCTCCTATTTTATTTTAGATAGACTAAAAAAAAAAAGAACTCGGTTCTTTTTTTTGTATTATATCACTTTGACTCCTTTTCTATTTATTCTATTCTATTATATTTAGATTATTCTAATTATTCTAATTCTATGTATTTCTTTTTTTTTTTTTTAATAAATTATTAATTTATTATTATTAAATTATTAAATTATTATTATTAAATTATTCATTATTAATTAAATTATTCATTATTATAAATTTTCATTTACCTACGTCTAAACGGAGTCAAAAATAGATTCTATTTAGCTAGAAATGTATTTTTTTTTTTTTTTCAATTGAAAATTCCCAATAATAATGATACTTATTAGAATTAGGGGGGGGCGGGTTTCATGTCAATGGCAAAATACCTCATTTGTTGCAACACTCCTTTAAACAATAAAAAAGGTTTCTCTTGAACTAAGAAGGGGAAGGAAGAAAGCGAGTCAGTGTGATAATTCCTCATCCTCAAATTAATCCTTCCCATGGATTATTGTCCCAACAAATAAGTAATTGTAGGGGTGAAATCTTGATATAATTCGAAAAAGCGATATAATTCGAAAAAGCGAGGAGTAAGTCCCAAGCCATAAAATAAGAAAAAAAAAATACATAATTCTCATCTTTATAGGATTAAACAAAGGGATTCGCAAATAAAAGTGCCAATGCTACAACCAGCCCATAAATTGTTAAAGCTTCCATAAAAGCCAAACTAAGCAATAAAGTACCTCGTATTTTTCCCTCTGCCTCGGGCTGTCTCGCGATACCTTCTACAGCTTGGCCCGCAGCAGTACCTTGACCAACTCCAGGTCCAATAGAAGCAAGCCCGACAGCCAACCCAGCAGCAATAACGGAAGCGGCAGAAACCAGTGGATTCATGATAAGTTCCTCGCACCAAAATAAAGAAATGGTTAATGATA